ATGGAATATGGAAAAATTTCCAGCTATAAGAAGTGAGCGAAAAAAAAATTCGACACATAACATCTATGTTAGCTTTTCTGTCTTAATGCATTCAAAGCAAGGCGCTTTCTAGATGATCCCTCTAGACGAGTGGGGGTTTTTTAATCTTTCTAGTTACTTCGTTCTCTATTTCTATCTGAAAGAATCCTTAGGAAAGGCAGTTTGTTTCCACCGAGCTAAAACAAGATGTCGATGTCTATAGTAAACCAAAGTCATCGTTTAATACTTATTTTGCTTCAATCTCGACTATACAAAACAAAGAAAAAATTGAAGATTTAGTTACGATTAGAAATATACTTTTCTGTCTTTTTCCATAGATCCTTTACTCATACTCATTCAATTGAATGGATTGATCCAATTAATAAAAATTATGTTTCGTAATTTCATAATCCAATTTTTTTCAATTAGAAATTCAAAAAATTGGATACAAATCACGAGAATGTATATTCTTCCTCGAATTTTTCATTGAGAGGTAAAGGATTAAATCTTTTTAAGAAATAAAGTTTTTCACCGGAATATGGAGCCAAGGATCCCTTAACTATTAGAATAGAGTTAATAGAACGAATCACACTTTTACCACTAAACTATACCCGCTACGATGCGATTATTGTATATAAATGAACCTTTTGTCGAGTAAGACATTTTGAATTTTATTTTAAATTTTCATTTAAATTGAATATATAATTATTCAAATTAAATATATAATTATAGAATATATATTTAATTTAATATATTAAATTAATATATTAAATTAAATAAAATAGTTCCATATAAAAATAAAAGAATAAAAAAAATATAAAAAGTAATTTTGAAAGTAATAAAAGTAATAAAATAAAGAAAAGAGGGAAAAAGGCTTTTTTTTTATTTTCAAGCCTTACCTGTTGTGTAATGTAACATAGTAAGTATCCTTTTTCAATCGGGAGAGATGGCTGAGTGGACTAAAGCGTCGGATTGCTAATCCGTTGTACGAGTTATCCGTACCGAGGGTTCGAATCCCTCTCTTTCCGGTTCCGGTGATGACTTGGAATTTTTTTCTTTTCTTTTAAATTTAGCGAACTTTTTTGTTTTATTTAATATTTAAAAATGTAGAATAGTAAAATACTAAGAACATTGAAAAATCAAGAAAAACCCTTATATTTTTTTTTTATTTTAATTTTATATATTTTATTTTTTTATTCTTCACGTCCGGGATTACGTCCTGGATCATTAGATAAAAATCCAAAGATGAATAGAGAAACAAAGAATATCACTACTGTGTAAACAAAGAGTTTGAGAGTAAGCATTATAAAATCTCCAAGATCTTTTTTTGGTTTGGAAAAAAAAATAGATTCTCTATTTTTATACCACATATTCTATTTTAACACCAAGACATGGAGCGGTTTCTAGAAATAGAAAATAATTTTTCTAAATTCAAAATTCATTTGTAATAAAAGTCGAGTCTTTAATTGCCAAAAATTTTGTTTCATACCGAAAATTAGATATTTTTTCATAACTACAAAAAGGATTCTAATAGGATCTGCAATGGAAAAAAAGTTTAGAATGAAAAAAAATGGGGTGATCCAGAATTCTCGCGTTTATAGTTTATATTTATACAATAACTTCAATATTTGAATTAAGAGTTTATACTTTATACTATAAGACTTATCTGATCTTATCAATTGCTATAATTTTTTTTCTCGAATAAATCATGAATTATTTTAGGACAGCATTAAAGATCTCATCGAAAACTTACAGCAGCCTGCCAAACAAAGGCTAATAGAAAAAAGAGTACAGGGATTACTGGCATAACATCTACGATTGGATTCAAAAAGGCGTAGGCTTCGGGCAATTTTGTGAAGAAAAAATTGCTTGAATAAAGGGCAGAATTAAGACAGATACAAATTAAACTAAAAATATTAAGCATAACAAACATTTTGTTCTTGAAGATAATTTTATTTTGACTGAGTTATTAATATGTTATTAATATAAAAGAAAAAAAAGAAAAGATATAAAAATTGATAAAAAATAAAGATAAAGAAAGGTAGATTAAAAACCCTTCTTTATTAAACTTTATAAAATTTATTAAACTCACCCAATCAAAAATCCTTCAATTCTCAAATCAAAAAAGAATAGAGGAAATCATATTTTTATACAGTATCTTAATTGAATTATATATTATGATCAATAAATTGAATTTAATTCTATATCTACACATAGAAAAATCCGAACAACAAGCTAATATATTTTCTAGATATTTGGTGGGAATTGACGAAGAGCTAATACCAATATTAGTTTTTATTAGTGTTGAATAGAAATTCAAATGGGGCGTGGCCAAGTGGTAAGGCAACGGGTTTTGGTCCCGCTATTCGGAGGTTCGAATCCTTCCGTCCCAGCTATTCCTATATATCAAAAAAAGGATCCTTCCTTGTTTGATTTATCATTTAACATCTCCCATATAATTTAATTTGGGAAGTAGATAGGAGTTAATTAGTATTAGTAATGGAAGATATCTATTTCAATGCCTTCGCCGGTGCCTGTGAAAATTAAAACAAACAAAGAAACTACATATGTTTCATATGTAGTTTCTTTTAACTAACCTCATTTTTCAGATATTTTATCTTTGTCTTTAATGAATAATTCTAAATCTATCTAACAATTGAGAATCTATCTAACAATTGAGACGGGATTGATTCATATATCCTATTCACTTTTCGCTTTACTTTAGGAAAAATTTTTAGAAAGAATCAAGTCAAGTCAAATAAACTATTCATAAAATGAAAAAATGCTTATATGTATGTATTTTTAGCATTTTTTTTTATTAACACCTTTGTTTCCGATTTTGTAATGTAAAAAAAAATTGTCATCCCTCGCTTAATTTTAATATTTAACATAGAATATCCATAATTAATTTCAGTGACAATTCTTTAGTTTAGACAATTCTTTAGTCTATCTGATAGTCTATCTGAAAAATTGAATATTTTTTTTACCTATTTATTTTATTTTAAATCCTTGATGGTTTAATTCAAATCTGTATCTAAAAAAGGGGGTTTTTCTCTTCTCTTATAATGAGAAGATATATTTCTTACCTTAAAACAAAAAAATAATGATATTGGGATAGGCAATTTAAAAATGAAATCTTTTTAATGATTTTTATAAGTTCTTGGGACTCAAAGAAATGTGAGATAGGCGAATCCGTCCTATGGAGTCACTTGAAGATTCAAAAAGAACTTATTTCTTTATCTTATTCTAAATTAGAATTGAAAATAAAAAAATATTCATACAATAAAATATGGGATTAATTTGAATTCTTTCTGACACTTCTTCAGAAACTACCCAATAGAAGTTCAAATTTTTGATTCCTATGTGCCGGTCGAACCAATGACTATTCACGATTCCATAATTGAATCAATTACATACTATTTCAAAACTCAAAGAATGTTATGGTAAAACTTCGTTTGAAACGATGTGGTAGAAAGCAACGTGCGACTTGAAGGACACGATCGGCTGTGGATTCTTACATCCCCCCTATTATATATATAATATATATATAATTATATTATATATATTATATAGTATATAGATTAGTATATAGATTAATATTATATAGCTCTATATATAATATTATATAGCATATAGCAATAGCATATAGGAATGAGGGTGCTCTTAGCTCGACATCGTTTGTTCTGTTATACACTAGAACCTTCGTTTTTTATTGGGTTGTAATGTAAATAGTACATGATGGAGCTCGAGTAGAAAGTAAAGTATTGATTTATTTCTTAGGAGCAAGAATCTAGGGTTAGCCCTAATCAATAAGTTGGAACAACTTCGTAAGTATATTTTCAATATCGAAATAGAAAGGATCCAATCCTAGCAAATTTCAAGTCCAAGAATAAGGTTTGTTGGAATTGACCAAATTCTTTTGATTAAAAAAGTGTATCACACAGGAATCAATTGTTAGTCTGATTCTTTAATAGAAAGAAATCACAAAAAGTGGTATGTTGCTGCCATTTCGAAACGATTAAAGATCACCGAAGTAATGTCTAAACCCAACGATTCAAGGCAAAGATAAAGGATCCTGGAACAAGGAAATACCGTTTTCAATTGTCTCAACAATTAGATCAGAATGAAGAATCAAAATACATTATACATTTAAAAATAAAAGAAAGAAACAAAAAGAAAAAGAAAGGGCATTAGAGATCACTCAATAAGTGAAAAATGAAACGCCTAAGGGGTTCCCTTTGAGCTATTTGAAAGTTATCCAACTTGAGTTAGAAGGGTACAGATGCTTTTTTTCTTTTTTGTTTACCAAAAAAGAAAAAAAAAAAAGAAGAAAAAGGACTTAAATCATAAGTTAATTGATTTGATGATTTTATGGATCTATTTGACACTATAATTCTAGATATATACAGAACTTCGAATCATTTTTCTCGAGCCGTACGAGGACAAAACTTCTTATACGTTTCCACGGGGGGTCTTTTTTTTCTACCTCTACCCCAATGAGCCGTTTATCGAATCGTTGCAATTGATGTTCGATCCCGCAGAGAAGGAAGAGATCTTCGGAAAGTGGGTTTTTATGATCCTTTAAAAAATCAAACCTATTTAAATGTTCCTACTATTCTATATTTCCTTGAAAAAGGCGCTCAACCTACGGGAACTGTTCATGATATTTTAAGCAAGGCGGGGGTTTTTACGGAACTTCGTCTTAATCAAACGTAATTTACTTAACGAAATGCAGGGTGTGGGTAATTCGTATATATATATAGCTTTTTATATTATAACCTTTTCTCTATTACACCCCCCCTTCTCTTGTTCTATTCATACTATATTCATACCTATTTTTTTTTTATTTTTTAATTGTTAAATTGAATGCAATTCATTCTTTTGTTTTCGTCATTGTGTATTTTTTTTTTCTCAATTTATTCAATTTATATTGACAACAGTGTATCAAATAAATATAATCCGATCTGAGGTAATTGGATCTTTTCTGTGGATCTATTTATTCCTGTTCCATAGATTTGGTTTTTTCTTTATTCAAGTGATGGTTTTTTTAGATTTGTTGTAATACAAACGTTTTGTTTGATTGAAAAAAATGTTATAAATTATAAAATAAAAGAATATTTTTAATTTTTTTTTATTCAGAATTGATTAAAATTTTTTGTATTTAATTTCTTGCTAGTTTAATGCTAGTTTAATGTTTTGATTGTGTCATGTGCTTCAATTTCTTTATTTATTTTGATTCCGGCTGTATCTATAGAATTTCATTTTTTTTTTTTTGGGGGGGGGGGGTTGCTAACTCAATGGTAGAGTACTCGGCTTTTAAGTGCGGCTAATATCTTTTACGCATTTGTATGAAGGAAGGGATTCGTCCATACCATCGGTATAGTTTGAAAGACCGCGACTGATCCTGAAAGGAATGAATGGAAAAAACAGCATGTCGTATCAATGGAGAATTCTGAGAATATTTCATTTTTGTCGAATCGGGCCAAACCTTATTTGAATTCTTGGTTATTTGAGGTCTTGGTGCGGAACATAATAAATGAATTCAAGGTTGTGTCGAGTGAATAAATGGATAGAGTCCTACGGTTCCAATTATAGGGAAACAAAAAAGCAACGAGCTTACGTTCTTAATTTGAATGATTATCCAATCTAATTAGACGTTAAAAAAAAATTAGTGCCTAATGCGGGAAAGGCCTTTAGCCAATTTTTTATTTTCTTTTAATGAGTCCTAACTATTAGCTATTCCCCACTATGAGTATGAGCGGGAGATTAATGTGTAGAAGAAAGAGTATATTGATAAAGATATTTTTTTCCAAAATCAAAAGAGCGATTGGCTTGAAAAAATAAAGGATTTCTAATCATTTTTTTTTATCTATTTATCTTATAATAAACATAAACCAATTAGATGGAAAAAAGAGAGGATGGGAGTCCACTGATGAGTTTACCTATTTCCGAGGTATCTATTCTTTTCTATCATACTACTTTGTTTTTACTGTATCGCACTATGTAGCATTTAATAACCCAATAAAAAAAAATCCTCTATCCTTGCTTCAATCCAATTTAATTTCAAATAAAAAAATGGAGGAATATCAAAGATATTTAGAACTAGATAGATCTCGAAAAAATAACTTCCTATACCCATTTATCTTTCGGGAGTATATTTATACATTTGCTCATGATCACAGTTTAAATAGATCTACTTTGTTGGAAAATTTAGGTTATGACAATAAATCTAGTCTATTAATTGTAAAACGTTTAATTACTCGAATGTATCAACAGAACCATTTGATTATTTCTGCTAATGATTCTAATCAAAATCCATTTTTTAAGTACAACAAGAATTTATATTATCAAATGATATCAGAGGGCTTTGCAGTTATTGTGGAAATTCCATTTTCCCTACGATTAGTATCTTCTTTAGAAAGGTCAGAGATAGTAAAATCTCATAAATTACGATCAATTCATTCAATATTTCCTTTTTTAGAGGACAAATTTCCACATTTAAATTATGTGTCAGATGTATTAATACCTTACCCCATCCATCTAGAAAAATTGGTTCAAATCCTTCGCTATTGGGTGAAAGATCCCTCTTCTTTGCATTTATTACGACTCTTTCTTCATGAGTATTGGAATTGGAACAGTTTTATTATTCCAAAGAAATCAATTTCTATTTTTACAAAAAGTAATCCAAGATTTTTCGTGTTCCTATATAATTCTCATGTATATGAATATGAATCCCTCTTCTTTTTTCTCCGTAACCAATCCTTTCATTTACGATCAACATTTTCTCGAGTACTTCTTGAACGAATTTTTTTCTATGGAAAAATAGAACATTTTGCGGAAGTCTTTGCTAATGATTTTCAGGCCATCCTATGGTTGTTCAAGGACCCTTTCATGCATTATGTTAGATATCAAGGAAAATCTGTTTTGGCTTCAAAAGATGGGCCTCTTCTGATGAAAAAATGGAAATATTACCTTGTCCATTTATGTCAATGTCATTTTTATGTGTGGTTTCAACCGGAAAAGATCTATATAAATTCATTATCTAAGCATTCTCTCAACTTTTTGGGCTATCTTTCAAATGTACAATTTAATCCTTCGTTGGTACGGAGTCAAATGATAGAAAATTCATTTATAATAGATAAAGATAATACTATGAAGAAACTCGATACAATAGTTCCAATTATTCCTTTAATTAGATCATTGGCAAAAATGAAATTTTGTAACGCAGCAGGACATCCCATTAGTAAACCGACCTGGGCGGATTCGGCAGATTCTGAGATTATCGACCGATTTGTGCGTATATACAGAAATCTTTCTCATTATTATAGCGGATCCTCAAAAAAAACGAATTTGTATCGAATAAAATATATACTTCGACTTTCTTGTGTTAAAACTTTGGCTCGTAAACACAAAAGTAGTGTACGCGCTTTTTTGAAAAGATTAGGTTCGGAATTTTTAGAAGAATTTTTTACGGAGGAAGAA